GACATCTAAGTCATACAAGTAAAGAGATTTATTCATTGATAAGAAAAAGAAAAAACGTGAACGGTGATTGGATTGATGATAAAATCGAATCCTTGGTCGCGAACAGTGATTCGATTGATGATAAAGAAAGAGAATTCTTGGTTCAGTTCTCCACCTTAACGACAGAAAAAAGGATTGATCAAATTCTATTGAGTCTGACCCATAGTGATCATTTATCAAAGAATGACTCTGGTTATCAAATGATTGAAGAGCCGGGAGCAATTTACTTACGATACTTAGTTGACATTCATAAAAAGTATCTAATGAATTATGAGTTCAATACACCCTGTTTAGCAGAAAGACGGATATTCCTTGCTCATTATCAGACAATCACTTATTCACAAACCTCGTGTGGGGCGAATAGTTTTCATTTCCCATCTCATGGAAAACCCTTTTCGCTCCGCTTAGCCTTATCCCCCTCTAGGGGTATTTTAGTGATAGGTTCTATAGGAACTGGACGGTCCTATTTGGTCAAATACCTAGCGACAAACTCCTATGTTCCTTTCATTACAGTATTTCTGAACAAGTTCCTGGATAACAAGCCTAAGGGTTTTCTTATTGATGATAGGGACGATATTGATGATAGTGACGATATTGATGTGAGTGACGATATCGACCGTGACCTTGATACGGAGCTGGAGCTTCTAACTAGGATGAATGCACTAACTATGGATATGATGCCGGAAATAGACCGATTTTATATCACCCTTCAATTCGAATTAGCAAAAGCAATGTCTCCTTGCATAATATGGATTCCAAACATTCACGATCTGGATGTGAATGAGTCGAATTACTTATCCCTCGGTCTATTAGTGAACTATCTCTCCAGGGATTGTGAAAGATGTTCCACTAGAAATATTCTTGTTATTGCTTCGACTCATATTCCCCAAAAAGTGGATCCCGCTCTAATAGCTCCGAATAAATTAAATACATGCATTAAGATACGAAGGCTTCTTATTCCACAACAACGAAAGCACGTTTTCACTCTTTCATATAGTAGGGGATTTCACTTGGAAAAGAAAATGTTCCATACTAAGAGATTCGGGTCCGTAACCATGGGTTCCAATGTACGAGATCTTGTAGCACTTACCAATGAGGCCCTATCGATTAGTATTACACAGAAGAAATCAATTCTAGACACTAATATAATTCGATCTGCTCTTCATAGACAAACTTGGGATTTGCGATCCCAGGTAAGATCGGTTCAGGATCATGGGATCCTTTTCTATCAGATAGGAAGGGCTGTTGCACAAAATGTATTTCTAAGTAATTGCCCCATAGATCCTATATCTATCTATATGAAGAAGAAATCATGTAACGAAGGGGATTCTTATTTGTACAAATGGTACTTCGAACTTGGAACGAGCATGAAGAAATTAACGATACTTCTTTATCTTTTGAGTTGTTCTGCCGGATCGATTGCTCAAGACCTTTGGTCTCTACCCGGACCCCATGAAAAAAATGGGATCATTTATTATGGACTTGTTGAGAATGATTCTGATCTAGTTCATGGCCTATTAGAAGTAGAAGGCGCTCTGGTGGGATCCTCACGGACAGAAAAAGATTGCATTGATAATGATCGAGTGACATTGCTTCTTCGGCCCGAACCAAGGAGTCCCTTAGATATGATGCAAAATGGATCTTGTTCTATCCTTGATCAGAGATTTCTCTATGAAAAATATGAATCGGAGTTTGAAGAAGGGGAAGTAGAAGGAATCCTCGACCCGCAACAGATAGAGGAGGATTTATTCAATCACATAGTTTGGGCTCCTAGAATATGGAGCCCTTGGGGCTTTCTATTTGATTGTATCGAAAGGCCCAATGAATTGGGATTTCCCTATTGGGCCAGGTCATTTCGGGGCAAGCGGATCGTTTATGATGAAGAGGATGAGCTTCAAGAGAATGATTCGGAGTTCTTGCAGAGTGGAACCATGCAGTACCAGATACGAGATAGATCTTCCAAAGAACAAGGCGTTTTTCGAATAAGCCAATTCATTTGGGACCCTGCAGATCCACTCTTTTTCCTATTCAAAGATCAGCCCTTTGTCTCTGTGTTTTCACATCGAGAATTCTTTGCAGATGAGGAGATGTCAAAGGGGCTTCTTACTTCCCAAACGGATCCTCCTACATCTATATATAAACGCTGGTTTATCAAGAATACGCAAGAAAAGCACTTCGAATTGTTGATTCATCGCCAGAGATGGCTTAGAACCAAGAGTTCATTATCTAATGGATTTTTCCGTTCTAATACTCTATCCGAGAGTTATCAGTATTTATCAAATCTGTTCCTATCTAACGGAAGGCTATTGGATCAAATGACAAAGGCATTGTTGAGAAAAAGATGGCTTTTCCCGGATGAAATGAAAATTGGATTCATGTAATAGGAGAAAGGTTTCCCATTCCTTAGCCTGAAAGATATGTGGCCATGAAATAGGGATTAAGTGGAACAGAATTGACTGGG